CACCACCGGTTAGAGAGGCCCTCTTTAATACATTAAGAAAAGATGTTCACAGGGGCCAGAAAGACTCGGTCATAGGAACTTAGACCACCTACGCGCTGGTAAACGAAAACCACCTCGACCAGATCAGAGTAAACAACAATGTCGAATCAGGCCGCCCCTTGCCTTGAAAGAATTCACACGCGGCCACCAGCTTTCCCAAAATAAGGGGAGATCTGCTGCTTACTGCTCACGGAAACATCCAACCTATACTATAGTCAAGTCGAGCTAGTCAATCCACACTTGCCTTTCCGCTCTTTCTCCGGAAGCTCCATTAGTGACGATTTTTTGCTTTCTAGATGTGGCCTCAGTCTTTGTATTCTCTCCTTTGTTTTTCACCCGAACTCTTGCAAAATAAGGCCTGGACCAAAGACCTCAAAGGTGTTGAAGGCGAACCCACCTTTAGTCGATGTTCCACGTTCTCCTTCCCTTTTCCGTGCTTCTGCTCTTTACGGAAGGCAGAGTGGAGTGGTGCGTCCTTTTCTTCATTCAAAGCGCAGGTCAAAACAAGCTACGATAGGCTCTAATCCAACCAAAAAAAGGAAATCCGACTTGGTCTCCTATCGTCGTTTCGCTTTGGTTTGAGGATTAAAAACCTGCTTTATTTTGCTTAGCCAATGAGGCTCTTACTGATCCCACTTTTTGCTTCCTCTGTACCAGCCCCCCAACTTCTTTTTTAAGAGACTCGGTTGTCTATGTCAATAAGCGGGATCCCTTAAGGTGACTGCTAGCTTGATAAGGAAAGTGAGTTGGCTTGCCCGGTAGGTTTAAGAATTCCTTTACTAGATGTTTAAATATCCTGCGGCTCCTGGGCTTTCTTAATGAAATGAAATTCAGCACTGGTCCCAGTGCTTTCCGAATCCTCTATGTGATCTTCCCTCTGGAGCTGGAGCTAGTAGGCAGATCCCGGCACCGTCTGTAGGACGAGCTTCTAGTAGCATGATATTTCGTGCAAGAACTAGCTCTTACTTTGGGCGGGGCCCATACTAGTAAGAGAATAGCTTCTTTAATATCTTTAATAGAAGGCCTTTACCCCTCCTGATCCAAGCTGAGCTAACAAGTCGTGCATTCCTTGCCCAATAGAGGGCACCTCCCCGGATAGCCCGATCGGGATGATAAAAGGTTTCTTCTTTCTTAATGGCAGGCCAAGCAGCCAAGTCCCGTGCTTTCGGAATCCTTTCTTTTAGGAATTTCCACGTGCAAGAACTTCTACTCTCATTGATTGAGGTGCCCTCGCTAACTCCGAGACAGGCAACCGCGTCTATCCTGCCATTACATCGAGGTGAGCCCACCAGTTGCTAGTCTGAGTCTCTGTGCATTTTTCTAGTACCAGAATCAGACGATTCTAATCAGACGAAACTATGGATTTTTTCGATGTTCACGAATCGTCTGCCTGTGTGGAACGCCCTTCGACACAAATCTTTCAAGTCTGAACCCCAAGATGGGGAATTGCTTATATAGATAGATCCGCCCTTTAGTGAGAACATCGCCTCTCTTCTTTTATCCTGATCTGTCTTTCCTGGGTATCTGTTGTTCATTTTTCGGGTATCTGAATCATATGATTATGAATTCTACGTGTAAGAAGTTCGTCTGGCCTTCCTTTGGGGTACAATCAATGTTGATGTTGATTAGAGGCCTTCTCCCGCTTCTGGAGAATTCGAATGTTGGGATGACGATACTGGTACAAACAATAGATTAGAAGCCTTTTCCCACTGGGAGGTTAAATAAGTAGTAAGTAGTGGGTTTCCGAAAGACAGCCTTCCCTATATGGCTTGACTTTCGAACTGGATTCCATAGTGGAAGGGGGGCTCTCAGAGCAGATTCCGGTTTTTGAATCAGTGAATACTTAGCCAGGAATGCCAGATCCAGATAAAAGGGGTGGTGTCCCCTGTTTAGCAAGGTTTTTATTCTGGGATCCTATTTGAATGGTAGACAATCAGTTCAGTAAGACAATCAGGCTTACGTTCTTCCTCTTACCGGGATTCGAGGGAACCTAGGCACACTAGAGCTAGAAGGAAAGAAAGGAATTCTGAAACCTATGCCCCCATTTCTGCCACAAGTCCAAAATATCTTTCCTCTCCCTATGGTCGAGCATATAAATAACCTCGCCCGATGTGTCAACGGGAGTTTCATGAGCAAGCTACCTTAAGTAAGTAGCTAATTGAATAGTGCTGCTAGGGGAGCGAGTCTCAGCAAGCCGGAACGATAAGCCACAGAGAGAATGAATAGAGAAAATCCCTCTTTCTTTCCGCTTAGCAATCTCGCCATCCGTTAAGCGATTTCCCTCCACGAATAGAAGGAAAAGCCCTCGACGAATCGCACGACGAATCGAAGGCAACTAACGAATGACTGAATCCAATAGGGTTTTTCTTTGGGTTTACGATTGGAGTATCACAGGAGGGACTGTAACCCCCTCTATCATCGTATGAGGGGACGAGCGGTTAGGTTAGAGCTTCCTCTCCTTGCCTTATCGAAACATAGGGCCTCATTCTGAACCTTGTCTTATCCGAAGCCAATCGGGGACAGAGTGAGGGGCTAGGACGGAAAAGAAGTTCGTGCTTTCTCTCTCTTAGGGATGAAATCATCGCCTACGCTCGGCATTTACGTCTTGAGTGGTCTCCTGGGTTGGAAGCTCTCTTGTGCTCTGTGGGCCACAAAGGTGTTCTATCCTTTTCTTTTGCTTTTGATCCACCGTAACGTAAGAAGCCGGGATTATGAATGACATTGACATAAAGGAGTGGAAAAAGTTGGGACTTTCCCTTTCTTTTGTTTTATGGGCTCACTTTCCTTGGGTTCCCATGGTCTCATTCATATCCGGGTTGCCTCGTCAGCTGCGGGCGCCGGTAAAGAAAGGTTGTTTATTATAGGTAACTACATTCTACATTAAGCAAGTTTGAGACCCTATCACGACTGGGCGATGTCTGTATTGCGTCTCCTTGAGTGTGATGGGACTTGACTGAACTTATCACCAAAGAAAGAAATGAGGAAGGTCAGAGGGTTTCAGTGTTTTTTCTCTTATAGTTTTTCGTTTTGATTGAAAGTTCCGTCCCTTAGTTAGAATGTCCAAGATTGGTCATTTACCAGATGACGGCCTCATTCTTTGGCGATAGCCTTGCATCAGTTGGTTGTGCTTCACTCTATCCTTGGGCAAAATCAAGTGCTTTCTCACCAGCCGACCATTAACTATTAACTAAGCGGGCCAAACGGATTCTCTTGACTTCCGGTCAACCATTCGATTAGGTTACCATGCCTCGTGGCCACTCTTTAGCCTATCTCATCATTGGATGGTGTGGGTTGCAGCGGATAGAGTTTACCCAAATGAATGAGGTATTCAAAGCCTATGCTCTTATTCTCGGTAACGAGATCGTCATGGCAGATAGTAGGGTCGATGAAGAGTCTCAGTGGATCCTAGCCGACTTAGATGTCCAAGTTTCCAAATCGAAATCCTTGCTATCTAAATCTTAAGCTTTTTCATTTGCCAAGAGGTACTGAGTGAGGGACCGTAGACGCCTCTCCGCTGTCTATGCTATGGCCGCCGCCTGACTCTGTCGTACAACAACTGACGGTCTCTCCACCATTCATTCGCAGAAGCGTCAATCTTCTAAAAAATAGAAAGACGCTTCTGTATCTGGGAGGAGCAGGCTTTCGACTTCTTGGCCGTCCTAAGGCCTCGCTCAAGGGCAGACGGAACTACCTTATTCAGATCTTATAGACTGAACTATCCTATTAAGAGAGATCTTATGGAGTCGAAACTCTTTTATTAAGATCTTATGGTATGGGGTCGACTCATTACTTTGATGACGCGACCGGACCTTTCCGATCGACTAGCCTTCGAGTTCTGCTTGGGTGGCTGGAAAGCACTCAACCCCCGTATGGGAAGGGAAGACTAGTGGATTGGCTCAGGGGGCAAGTTCAGCCGAAGGATCTCCTGCTTCCACCGAAGTTAGGTGATTATGGTGCGAGCTTATTCTCTGAGGATCACGAGCTACTCCTAGAGATCACTATCATCCAAGGGAAGACTCATCCAGTGGCTCGAGTGGGTGAGCTGCTATTCGAAAGGTAGCTTTGGATCCTTCTGTCTCAATCTATGCCCTTCTTTCCTTTTTTCCTTTTGGCTCGCTATAAGGGTTTCGGGGCACTTTTCCTCCCCGATTCCTATTTACTCGATCCATTGCTCCCTCGTTCGTGCTCCCGTCTTTCCCGCTGACATCTCTTTCTGTCTGCTTCCAGAGGTGCTGGTTCAAATCCAGTTCGTGACATGGTCATCTCGATGAGAATAAGCCACCTGAGCTCTTGACTTACGCTTCTCCGCTCGGGAGCCGGGCCTCTTTAGATACCACCTTCCCCAGCGATCCGCCCAACCATCCTTCCTTAATATTATCCTTCTATGAAAAGGAGGAATGATCCGGGGTAGGCCTGAACGAGTAAGTGAGACCATCACAGGAAGTAGATCATGTTTTTGAGGCACACCTCCATACTGTTGTTGGAGGCACACCCCACACTGCTTTAAAAAAAAAGCGCAGTGAACAGAATGCCCGATGAACGCTTTAATCTCAACACCGACTTTGCAAACAGGTAAGCCGCAACGCTAGTCTCCACTGATAGACGACCGGAGATGACTAAAACGACCCTTAAAAGGAGTTCTTTTAGCCATCGAAGGCTTTCAAAGGCCCTTCGCCATGAAACTATAGGCACCCTTTCTAATGCGCTGGTAAACATATTATTCATGATAATGTTACTACGCAAGAAAAAGAGATAATGCTTTAGATTCAACTCTCCTAAACGATCATCTCAGGATGACCGAGGGACGGCGTCCGACTTCTCACATCAGACATCTCCTACATCCATCAGCATTGGAAGGCCAACACCGACAGAGGCTCTTTCGAAATTATTCTCGGGAACAATTCTCAATATTCGGGGGAAGGATTCCCGATCCCATAGAAAAGGAATGCCTCTATTTATGTTATGTTATGCATTTAATGCCTTTATTTGTTTAGGCAGGAAAATCTAACTAGCCTACTCTATTGAACTACATGCCTAGCGTAGGATAAATCCGCGAAGGATAATGAAGCCTCGGATCAAATATCCTACGATTTAATCAAAGCAAGGTGGATAGAACAAAGAAGGCTTTCATTGCACTACGGAAGACTCAAAGCCAGATGGTCAATCTCTCTCTTCCAGGACGGAGGCTTGAAGTCTCAGATGAGATTGCCAAATTTACTATCTTCATCCCGAATTCATGGTTCAAAAGAAAGGGCCTTCTTGACGCTTCTAGGACGGCTTTCCTAGGATCAGGCCTGTTTTGGGCCTGAGTTAAAATAAGGTGAATGTTCTTTCTCAACGAACTACTATTCCGAGTTTCAATGTCCATTGATTCAATGTATGATTGAATGATCATCGATTTCCTTGTCCATCCCTTTCTTGCCTCAAAACAGCGTCTGTAAGTTAACTAAATGGAAAGAATTCTTGCCCCCTCCAGGGATAAAAGGTATTCCGACTCCCTTTCAGGGCTTGGTCTCAACTTCTCGGTAAGGGAATCGTTGCTCCCTCCACCGACTTCGAAGCCAACCTCTTTCTCAAACCTAGTGGTTCGGTTGCGTTCACTCCTGTAGTCTCTACTCTACTTTATATATTCTTTCAGCGGGGCAGCTTGAAGGAAGGCTAGAAGGGAGTCCTGTTTAGCCAAGTAGCTGCTAAGAAAGCAATCAGTTCGCTTTTCGGCTGTTCTACGGCAGGATGGAACTTTTCTGTTGACCTAACTTTCCAGTGAGCGGACCTACTCGAAGGAAGGACAAAGAAGGGGGTTGGGGGTGCTTCTATCTAATATCTAATCCGGGTCTTACCCCTGCTGCTACAAATGGATTGGATGCACGGAACTCACCTAAAAAGCCAAACCTGCGTGCAGTCAAACTGCTTTATTCAACTTGGCAAAGACAAAGCATGACCTCTGGAACCAAATCGTTCTTGTCTCTGGATTGCCTCAACTCGAAGCATGAGACCTGTAACCCAGCTTAACCAACTCGGCTGGCACTGGAACTGTGCTGTCGACTCTACAAGGGCACTGCTCCTACCGCACTTCTCGAGCAGATCGATGCGAAACCTACGCCTCCTTTTTGTTGATATCCACTAGTTCCATTCTCAACTGTGCCCGCCTAACTCAACTCTCTGATGCGAAGAGAAGACCTCTTGTCTTTTTCCCTTCCTTTTTGGAAATAGATCCGAAAAATCCGGAATCAGCACATTCGATTACTTTTTTTCTTGTACCACTTTTTCTTGGAATATTCTTTTCTCGTTTGGGCCCGCTCTCGGGTACATTAGTATTCTGGGAATTGGCAACATTGACAGAAAAAAGAAGAAAAGGGGGTAGGAATAAACTTTTTTAGGTTTAGCTATACTAGGCCTAACCTTCGGTTCCCGTAACTAAGTTTTTCTTTCTTACTTCTTATGTACTGTATGTACTGTACTTTTTTTTTACTTTTTTTGAAGTGTGGGGCAAAGGGCGCCCTCTACTTCTACTTTTAACTAAACGCGAACAGCCGGCATTGCAAGCAGATAGAGAGCCCCGCCCGTTTGAGTCGCGAAAGGGCCGCTTGCTTAATTAATTTAATAAATTTATTAATAATTAATAGAATATTTATTAATATAATAATAAATATAGAATATTATATATCTATATATAAACTATAAACAATAAGAAAATCATTTTTTTTTAATTGTTCATTCCTGTTCCTGGGAAGAGGAAGAAGCAGATAGAGCAAAGACCTCCCCTTTCCGTCCGCTCTTCCCGAAGTGAGCAAATTGCATGTAGAGATCCGTAGGGGCTTATAGTTTAATTGGTTGAAACGTACCGCTCATAACGGTTATATTGTAGGTTCGAGCCCTACTAAGCCTACCACCCCTTCTCTTCTCTTCACCCGAAATAAGGAAGTCGATGATCAGATCCTGCTGGTCTGGAAGACTGTTACCCCCCCCCAACCTAGCACAGAAAGAAGGCCGAGGCACAAAATACACTAACTTCAGCCCCGAGGTTCATTTCTTCCAGAGGATCCTGCGACATCTGTGGCCGATCTTTTCTTATCTACTTCAATATGGGCCATCTCAGCCTTGTATCTTTCCTGCAACCTGGCTAAGCCAGCCGGCTAGCACCCTCTCTAATACACATCTGGTCAAATCCGAAGCAAAACCTATCGCACTAGAAGGGCAATAGTAGTAATATTGGTAGTTTCCTCTGGTTATGCTATCTTTCGCATCATGTGATAGGTATCAAGCCCCTTTCCGGTGCCCACAAATAAGAGTTCTCTGGGTTTGCTTGGACCCCTAGTTCAGTTTCTCGATCATTGTGATAGGTTAGAGGAGTTGTTAAACTCTCCATTCTCCTTTCGAAGGGCTTCTTTTTCATTACATTTGACTTGATTAAGTAATCCTAATAAAGCATAAATAAGAAAGAGATTCCCACCTGGCGGAATGGGATCAATTAGTGGTGATCTGGCAAGGGTGATCTATTAATGGGTATCTGTACTATCTCCTAACCCGAGACAGGCTGGTTATGTGATAGGTTGAGGTTGAGCCTTGCTTGCAAGCGACCTCAATTCTCATATCATACCTTCACCTCACGCACGAGCGCGGTTTACTTAATAAAGGAAACTAGCTGATTCACGTCAGCACTATCTGAATAAGGCAGAAAGGACCACTATTTCGTCAGTACCAAAGGCGAAGAAACTTACTCCCATGGGAGACTTACTTCGATAGAGGATTCTCGGTAAAGCCATGATCGCTGGTGACACAATCAAAGAAAAGCGTACACGTCACCAGTCATTGGCAGACACATCAGCAAGCCTTTCTGTTGCTGATTTTGAAGCTTTTTCATCCGTCTTTTTCGCCACTCCCGCGTACGATACCAATCAAACACTAGGAATTCTTAGATGAATCACAAGGTCTGGCAAACCCTTAGATCTGGAACATACCTACCCCTTTCTTTCACTTCTTGATGCTCAGATGCTGCGTCTAGACTTGGTTCACGCTTTCTACCACCACCATGTCTTGAAAGACTTCCTCATTTACTAACAGGAACTTTGATGTCTGCCGCTGAGTGCGATAGGTTTCTTCTTTGGACTTTGGGGAAGACCTCTGACTTTTTATGGCACCTAGCATTAGATGTGATAGGTCTTTTTGCAGGGTTTTACGCATTTCACATTCTTTCTCTTCTGCATTCCAATAAAAGAAGAAGTGTGATAGGTTATTTAAGTCAAGAATACTTATATTAAATATAGAAGTGTAGAAAAGAAGAGTAGAAAAGTCATCTATATGTTATATAAAGGTGTCATCACCACCGTCGCCATCATCATCATGGCCATTATCGTCGTCCAAACCATTAGACTCGGAATGGGATGGCCCCATGGAATGACAAACTCCTATTCTCCTGCTATGACCCGTCCTTAACTAAGGAGGAGGAAAGCTTGAAGGCAGCATAGCCCCTATACGATGGAGTCTGGTCCAGCTGCAAGTTGTGATCGCACAAGCCTTTATTTTCCATTTTCAAAATATCAATATATTCCAGTTATGGTATTCCCAGGAAGAGGATGGGCTTGATAGTGCATTTGTTCCAGGGGAAGAGTTTAGCCGATAAGCTGGGAAGGTTCTTTGTTCTTTGTAGCTCAAAAAATTGACCTCCTGATTATGATATGAATGCAGGTGACTGAATTGATGGATGGAAATCTTCAATCTACGCAGGGATGGAATGGTTGGAATGCTTCTGATGCTTCGTATTATGGTTTGGGAAGCTCTCTTCCTTTATCTTTATGGATGTGGCTTGGTAACAGAAGAGTAATGAGGAACATACAAATGGGGATGAATAAGAAGAATAGGTACATGTTCCATTGGGATTAAAAAGAAAAGGCTGTGGTGTTTACCGTTGCCCCCTCACAATGGCATGGTTAGGCCTGACATCAATATCGTTTTCGATACGATCTGATTGGCTGTTAGTTGTTTATCGATCGTTTTTACTGGAATTCCATACCATCGACCTTGGGTTTGGGCTATCCAAGTTGTGTCTCGGGTCAGCTTTGACAGGAAGAACCGATCCCATTGAAAGAAGTGTCGTAGCTGATCACCTTGCCGGATATGAGCACTTTCTTCCTTCCGCATGAAAACTGTTGATTGGCATTCATAAGGCTTCGATTGATTCCTCCTTCGACTAAGGCTCAGAAAGACAAAGATTTCAGTATAATGAATGAGCTCTGCTCACTAGATGGATCCCAAACTCGCATTGGTTGTTCTAAAGATCTCATCTCAGGTGAAGGTGAGAAGGAAGGTTCGAGTCGGATCGGCCTACGCCTCTTCATGAAAGTAAAGGCTTTCTTTGAAAGTACTTTGAAGATACATCTTAATCACTCTAATTAGATTTTTTGTAGCTTCACTCTACATCTCGCCTTCAACTACCAAAAGAGAAATGGATCCGCTTTTTACTATCCATAAAGGCTTGAACACATCGCTTTTCCGACTCCTTTTATATGAGACGAAGGACCCTGGCGCAGAAGCAAAAAAAAGATTGGAGCTGGGATTCGGCTTAGTTTTTTCATCCACACCTAGAAAGCGGACTTTCTCATTTCATTAAAGAGAGGGTCCCCGTAGACAACTTGTCAATGGTGGGGTTTTGAATCTTATTATAGATCACCACTTTTGACTAAGAAGGACCGTATCGAAGCACAGCTATGGAACTTGGAAGCATTTCGATCACAGGTTCATTAAGATAAAGAATCAAAAGATGATCCAAGGCCCCGTATTCGTTATTTTTATGCCTTTCCCTCCTTACTGGATACCCTTGAAATGATAGATGTTGACTCCCACCTATGCTATGGTCAAAAGCTAGTGAGGCATTTTATCCTCTATGGATACAGCACAAGTGGTAATAATGACTCCCCACCCTACCGTCAAACCTGACTTTCATATGTGGTAAAGCGCATCTCGAATTACCGATATCTAGAAATACATAGAGAGAGGGAATGTTGAAGTTCATCTCGCCGGTGGTCAGTAAGAGCAGTTCCCTTCCCAGTCGTTACAGCTGGCTAGTTGTAGTCCTTCCCCTTCTCGTCTGTCAGCTGACGACGAAAGAGGGCCTAAGGATAATGATATCGCTATCTCACAAAGTGCAGTTCTCCTTCTGTCAATGGGCGGGAAAGCAGGTTGTTGACTCATGAGGTGAACCAACAACCGAGGAAGATGGCCGAATTCCTACAAAGCCTTTCCCGAACAAAGTGAGGTTAGCAGCTCCTAAATAGAAGCTAAAGATAGACTGACTCATGACTGTGAGAGAGAGCAACTACACCACTTAGGTCTTCGGAGGCTGACAGCCATCCTTTACTCATTAACAGCAAGGGGAATTGAAAGCGCTTCGCTACTTAAGGAAAAGAAAGAAGAGATTTTAGTACGTACGCTAGTAGGAAATTGGGTTCGAAGCTGACTTCCTAACAACCACCGACGGCTACGCGTGAGAAAATTTCTTGGCTCATCGGCAGGAAAGGTTGACTCTCACTACTCCCGATTACTCTCTTTGACTTAAGCTAGCAGGGCGATTTGACCATTTTCGATATCCTGATAATTTTTTTATCTTGATTGTTTTGGTAGGAAGAAGCAAGCCGCTTCCTTTCCTCGTTTTCCTCAACTTCCTATCTTTTACTCATAACTTCAACCATTACAAGGGCTGCCTTAAGGCTTCTCAAACTTGCTAAAATCGGTTCTTTCTTCGATCCGAAACTGGACGGGGAGGACAGCAGCAGGAGAAGAGAGTGCGAGCGGGCAGGGACAGCAAAGGAACAGGACGAGCTAGCAACCTTACTTCTGAGTTAAGTAGAAGCAATTAGATCACCAAGGCGTAAACCAACACAATAACGATTGGGAACCAACCAACTAATAGAATATACCCAAGCTTTCCCATACGACTCATTATTACAGCGCTTTATCCTTCTATTACTAAAAAAGAAGAAACCACACTAGAGCTAGAGGAATCAAGGAAGCATCGTTTTGTAATCTTGACCAGAAGAGTGCCACATATGTCAATGTACTTTTCACTCACTAATGGGCCTGGCCTATCCGGTTCTATAGATTATATTATACTGACTGCCAAGCTCAAAGCTTAAAGGCAAAGATCACCTCAAAGTCAACAACGCAAGCAAGGGATAACGAAGGGAGGTTCTCAGTTCAAATCTCGACAACCCTAAGGCGCACGTACACCTATTCTCTTTGGAATCATCACTACGAGTCTTACCTATTTCCATTAGCTAGCCTATTACTCATTACCGGATTCATCAGACTTATATAGCACAGGAGGCTGCTGTGCAGTGAAGCGTGTCTCAGGTTTATGAGCCGTGACCCTCCTTTATATTAAAGGATATTATTTGATGAGCCGGGCTATTATGAATGCATATCCCCTTGACCTAACATCTCATGAGAGAAAGAGGGCCAAAGAAAGGGGAGACTTGACCCTTGTTCCTACATGACCCGATCAATTCAATCAGGCACTCGCCCTCTATTTTCACTGAGGTGGCTATCTGACCCCCCTTCTAAAGTGAATTGGCTAATTCGGTCGAGTTTGTAATATTGAGAAAAGAGTTATTCGCCTTGTATTTGGTCAATCATTGCATGAGTAAGGAGATTTAAGTAGAAAGGAAAGGATGATTCTAAGTTAATTATTATGGACCCACCTTTATCGTTTATGGCAGCACAGCAAAATCATGGTTATAGATCAATTCTTCCCGAATTGGTAGGGTGGACTTGGTTGGTAAAGCTGGTGCCCTTGGAAATTGGTTTATAAAAGCCCCATCTTGGTCATTTTTGGTAGACATCATTAAATGCAAAATAAAGTCTATGATGGTCTTTGCCCCCAACCTCCTCTATGAGAATCCTTAGCAGGTGGTCGTGTGCTATACAGAGAAAAGGTGCCGACATGCTGTGACTATTCGATCAACGAGAAAAGCTGCCAACTTGTTTTTCTTATTATCCTAGTAAGACCCAATCGCTGTAGAGTCAATTATGGAGTGATGAGTCGACTTTCTTCTTTTCTAGGGGTCCTTGAGCCTAGATCCCGAAGAAAGAGGATGAGCCATTTTAATTTTAAGTAGATAAATCCTACTAGATAAGCTATTTTACCGACTTTTCCAATTGAGTGCTTCTCAAACACATCCTCTATCTAGTGAGACCTCTGGCACACCACTATTTCCCATTCCATCTTTTCCATCCAATATGGAGAGAGAGGATGTGAAAAAGTAAAGCTAGAGACCACACAGGAGGGACAAACGATGCTATGTCCCTTTTTTTGCGCTACTTCGCTCATTGCCTGATGAAAACTTATGGGTCGGGACCGCCTCACGCGCTCCTGAACCCCTGCATTTCGAGGAAAGAGAAAACCTGAACTGAACAACCTCTACTTTATGTTCATATTTGATCGATCATACTAAGTGGATTCGTCGACCTGAATCTGTCCGCTAGTCATTAACAGCCACTCACATTTATATATTCTAATAAGTGTCTGTGCGAGGCATACTATTAGGAGTAGAAGCCTTCCTTCTAACTGAGAACGAGGAGATCTATAGGTCAGCATAGCTTCGTCGATATGGCCCAACTGTGCTTCGATGCGTTCTATCTGGTCCAGCTGCAAGTAGTAGGGGCGACCACCTTCTTCATCCCCCGGACTCTGGAGCAAGGAAAGCACTGTTTTATGAAAGAAAGAGATAAATAACCAGCGAAGCACCCATTGTTCGAGGGCCCATCAAAGCCAACGAGCCAAGAAGACTAACGAGCAAAGCAGGGAAGAATGGTACTAATGTGGCGGGGTATAGTCAAGAAGCTAAGTCAGAGCCAGCAGCAGGCTCATCATGTGCTTTAAAGACACTATCACCAATGTGATAGAACGCACCGGTCTTAGTCACCTAATTCCGTAGGCGTGGCATGCTCCGATGGTCCAACACTGGAGGGAATCATTTTTTCTCAATTCAATTTCAAATTCAAGTAAAGATTAGCCGAATGAACGATTATCACTTACGTCATTTCTCAAGGGGTTCAAAATCCATAATTTAAGCATTAAGTCATCGTTCCGTCATCCAACATGCTTCTAAAAAAGTGATTTCATACCTTACTACTTCCCTCCGTCACCCTCACCTTTCTAAGCTCCTTTGCCCTATGCCTTTTTTAGCTAGCCTGCCCTTATAGCTTATAGCTCCGTGGTAGAGCGGTTGGTACTTAACTGACTAGTCAAATCCTACTTGGGGTTCTTTGAGTAAACTACCTATCGGTGAGAGGAACTCCTGGTATAATCAGGAAAATGCTTTCTAGAGTCAAGTCAGTAGTTCATGCTTTCAGTCTTCAGTCTAAGATATTGCTATCTATATATTCTATATAAAGCATACCATAAATAGAACTATGCTTACTAAATATGTATATAATACAGACAAAGAAAGCAAACAATTGGTATTCGGGAACCAACGGTCGCTTAAACAATATGTTGTCGCCAGAGACTGGTTTCCCTGAGGATTGCTTTCTTCGGGATAACGCCCTTGTTGCTACGATCGCCGGATAGAAAGCCGGGGCTTGCGGATATTACCAGAAAAAGTTCTAGAATTAAAGATTTTCGCTTAGAGGACGGAATTCTGTATTCATACTGGAGGGATCCCCGATTTGTTTCAGCGGTTTGCGCGATCATTGGGTTTGCTGCATGGTGGGGCTTAGCTCCGGAACCGTTGTTACAAAAGCCAGAAGCTCTTTGTGCACCAGACCTAAAGTTGGTAGTTCAGGTGGTAAAAGAAAGACACCTTCGAAAACCACATATGTACCTCTCACCGCGTGAGCAGTCCATGCGAATGCGGCGAAGCGAAGCTCGTTCGGTTCGGAGCGCGCTTAAAGAAAACACAGAGCTGTGTAATAGCTTTCCTTAGTGGATGTTAAACCCACTGAAAAAAACCTAACAATCACTAAAGAGTAACTATTACCTTTCCTAGAAGAGAAAGCAACAGAAAGCAATCAGTGATGAAAGAGCTTCGCTTCCTAACACCGTCTTTTTCCTTTTTAAGCTTAACTCCGCTAAAAGACTAGGGCTCTGGCTATTCACATAGCGAGAGGGAAAGGAGGGTTCAGCCACTAGACTAAACTACTGCAGTGAAAGTGAGTAGCTTTATGCTCTTGAATATGACTCTCACTGGGCAATCATAAATTCCTCACTTCATACAGTCGTAAGGCCTCCAAGGGGACATCGAAAGCTAAGCGACAAAGAGCAGGAAGAGGACTAGTAAGCAATAGCTCCCCTTTTCCAATTGGGCTTTGTGCCACACCACTTCGGAGAGTGAAACGAAGGAAAAGCCTTATATATAGGTCATCCTATTTCTGTGCATGGTCAGGATCCCGTATGCGGGTCTTCCTTTTTCAGGAATAAGATGATCGTTGGTGAAATAGCGTATAGGCTGGGTAGGATGATATGAAATAGAGCAGTTGCCAATTGGCATGCGAAACCGAGAAGGAACTTACTTATTCACTGAAATTCCTGTGTGAAAGAGCCTAAATGATTTAGCGTTTTAGCGTAGAGAGAGGACTTTCGGGTGAACGAACGATTTCAGATGCAGCGACCATGGCCTTTTATTTTACGTAGTTCCGTATATGGATTCTGACGAGTGAATTTCATCCATTTACTGATAGATAAAGGATAGGAACCTACTTATCAGAAGAGGTTTTAACTAGAAGACGAACAAGATAAGAGGATGCCCCATTTTCTTAGAGGTATAGGTTTGGTAAAATGGGGTTTTAACCTAGTAGGGGTGTGATGGCTTGATTGAGAGTTTTTTAGTAGGAGACTACTTGCCAAGGCTTTTTTAGGACGGGCAAGGGCCACGAGAGAGGTTTTGTTTTCCTCTTATCCACCGCTAGAAGCAATCGGTAATGGAATAAGAAGAGCAGACAAAGGGGCACCTATTTGCATCTGAAAAGCGGTACGGTACAGTCTGACCCTCCCCTTGCTTGCGGGTCAGGAAAAGACTTTCACCTCACCATCTCACTATGAATCCGCAGAAGAATATACCATATCGAATGAAGAAAAAGCAGATAGAAGAAATAGAAGCAAAGAAATAACAATAACCAAGGGGGGTATAGGGTGAATAGGTTTGTTTCGAATTCGAATAGGTTTGCATCAAGGTACGTTTTCCCAAATGTTGATGGCTTGGAGTTCCCTATCTTTGAAGAGAAGGAGAGGTATGGGGATTTAGTATATAGAGAAGAGAGGACCTACCTAGGGTACGGTGCCCGAACACGATTTCTATCTTTCTACCGGGGCCTTATCTTTTTGATCTGCTACTCGACCCGTATTCTGTTACAGGTTTGTCTAGCGCTTCCATCGAAAGCTTATACGAAGACAGCTGAAAGGAAGGCAACTGACACTACTATATCGGACGTAAAGTCTTGCCCGGCCTCACTGAGTGGATCTGGTGCCCACACCGTAGCTAGTCCTCTTAGCTTTATTGGAGCAAGTGCCCAAGCTTCTTTGGCTAAAGCACATCTCCTGTCTGAACCCTTGACCGATTCAAAAGACAAATGCACAAACCCACATTGAAGAAAGAGATGATCGAGTCTCTTACGCCATCCTAGGCGGTTCTCCCGTAGCGTCTCTGCCGGCGACTTTCTAAGGTTCAGGTTTGTCTGCCTATCCTAAGTCAAAAGTATATGGTTTAAAGTAAAGGCCGTTGTGCTGCCTAGACTTCAACCAACAGGAAAAGGAGCCATGCTTTGTAAGTGTAAGATAGAGGCTATGTCATACCCTACCTAACTAAGGGCTGTCCACCCAGTTTTAGGAGCATTCTACCAAAGCCTATATATCGTCTTAACATTCTTCCTATTGTTTAAACTTCCCCTCTATCCTTGGCTTATGCTTATGGCTCATTAACCATGACCACTCGCTGCTCCTTCTCTGCCGTACACTTTAAAATAGGGAACCTGTACTTAAATATAGGAAAAGCAGGTCTTGTTTGGTTTTATTCTCTGGAGTGTTGGTCGGAATCTTATTCTTGTGCATCCTTGGATGTCTACTGTGGTGACCCAACCCAACCCCTGTGGATCTCTCTCATTTTTCTCTAACCTCGGCATCACTTTCTTCTTTATTGTATCTTAGGCAATTCCTTCCTTTTATACGGAATCATCAGTAACTTGGACATTCAATTCTTCCCCTGTTACTCTTTTTTTGAATACAAAGCTTCATTCTTCATCTTGAGAGCCCTTACTCATATCTATCTTCATTATATATCTTTCTACTAATAAAGAATAGAATGGATTATCCTTGGGTATCCCGACCTCGTTAGATAAACCGGGACAGGTAAGAAAGACGGTCCAGTGTATCCGCCACCATATGCCTTTATCAAACAACTAGAACATTGTTTAAGATAAAGGGCAACAACATGGAGAGGACCAGACTTACGACCCATCTTTCTGATCCGTCTCGACACCAAATATGCAGCTATACAAAGCTCCTTGGTTAGACCATCAGTGATTACTAAGATTACTTTAGTAAATAGGGATCTTAATCTTCCAAACTTATCTGCCATCGAATGCTACAGACACCAAGAAATTGGGTGAAAAGAGTCTTCATTTCATGGTAGGTAATTATATAATATATCATAAGATTAGGTATAGGATGTCGAAACGATCTATTTACCCAGTTCTAAAACAACTAATGTAACTAATAGGATCTTTATACCCTGATTGATACGATACCCTTCGGTATGTACAATTCCGTTTTTGCCTACTAGTAGATTCTATCACCCTAATTAAAAGGGTATGTAGTATCCGACCCTAATAAAAGATTGCCGCAACGCCCCTTTTCTTGTCTACGATTGGCGGGTATGAACTAAAAAAGAATTGTGACCTGTCGCCAAATCTACTGCTGTTGATGCCACAGCTGACAACCCTATCTCATCTGCTTTGAAATCCTTGAGTTTTTGAATGTCGGCAAATGGAAGGTTCGAAGACACTGTTTCAGCAAGATAATCTCTATCGCCCCCCTTATTTGACTTGCCTTTCTTGAATTCCATCCCTGGAATTGATCAACGGATACTGCTAAACCCTTAGTCACTGGACCGATCCCTATCTATGGTCGTTGGCCTTACTTTTGAATCCACTAAATCCCCTGGCCTATCTTGATCTCGAGGGAATGATAATGTCCCAAAGAAAAGAGAACTAGGATGGGGAGAGGAAGATGACTATATAAAGCCGATAGTCCAGTAGGTCCTTGGTTGGCGAGTGTCAATCCAGTAAAATTCCTGTTCTATTACTGGCTCCTAACTGAGCGAAAGAATAGATTCTTGCCTAGAGAAAGAAGGGGGTGTCAGCCTTGCTCTTGATGCGCTGTACAATCTAATCTGTCAGGAGCTGATGGTGATATATTGTAATAATTAATATAAGCATAATTATATTATGAAGACGCTCATTTTGTTTTGCTCGATAAGCTACGGAATAAAGCGATGGAGAGGTAATTAAAGACCAAGCAATCCTAGATCGGCAACAAAGGTCGCTAACAAGGTCTAAGTCCGTCGTGGTCTCATCTCATCTAGTAGAGGGGTGGGTACATGAATCTTCAATAGACCATGAGGAACAAGCAGCAGCTTCAGCCTAAAGGCGAACAGTGCCTTTATAAGCTCATGGAAGAATCAAAAGTATAGCTTTCTTTTCGAGCCATCAAAAACTGCTATATTTTAAATGGATCCGGCTATCTCTTTAATCGGTATAGCTTTTCTTTCATTGATACTACTCCGATTCAATTCCTTCGAAACCTTCACACTGACTTTACTTGGCCGCTTAGGGCGGAATGGACCACTCGACACTTAGTATAAAGTATAAAGCTGAACATAGAAAGGAAAGCATCAAAAATCCTTACCCCTCGCATAGAAAAAGACGATTTTCATCGTGAAATGACCCTCGCTTCACTTCAAACCACATACCCACATTCAGAAAGAACTACTACAAAAAGTAATGGAATAGGTTTAAGATCCTCAAGTCACTTAACTCGCTGTCACACCTACTCCATATGAGTCCCTATAAACGAAAGAGAGAAGAATAACCCTTTTTACTTGTTGTTGGGGAGGGGACTTATCCGATACCGATACGTACACCTAGTATACTCAATCTGTTCGGTAATTTAACCAAATCTGTGCTGTTATGCCAAAAAGACGGAGTTTTTAAAAATGTCCCGTAAAGTGGAAAAAGGGTTGATTGTTGTAAGTCTGATACATAATGATTCGAAGTAGTGGAAGGTGCAGCATTGCTTTATTTACATTATTTCCAATAGACCCATAGAATTAAAGTCTTCTGTAATCCGAGTTGGCATATTGTCACATAAGGGAATGAAAAGAAAGAAGACAAGACCTATTGCAGGAACTCTAGGTTCGACGAGCTCTTATTCGCTCCAATAAGTGATCGAGGAGTTAGAGGAAGGACCTTTCTTTCGCAAGTTATGACTCCTGCTTTTCTTTTAGGACTCTTTTGGAAAGGAATGATGGTGTAAACTGCTTATTTGAGGATCCGATACGGAGAAGGCTAAGAGACTTTTCCAATTTATAGTTATCGATTTTATGACCTAGCGAACCCCGTCCTTCTAATACTTTAAAACTATACAGCTAGGGGGAGAATCCGACTAAGCTTAGCCTTGACCTTGGCATCTTACATTCCCCGCTGGTAAACCTTAATTTAATAGATAGACGAAGGAGCAGTAGGTCTTACTCATTTTGCTAATCCAATCTCGGAGGTTGGTCCAACCCGAAAGAGCTTACTTAATAAAAGAGAAAACGGAGCATTGCCCTCGCTATCGGAGAATAAATCAATTAGGAGAACAGATCTTCATCAACCTTTCGATCAAATAGAGAGAGGCCTTATGGCTTCAGACTTAAAGTAAAGTACCGATTGACTTATTCAACTGATTCCGAAACTCCTGCTGCCGAAACTAGAACTGCTGAAAGGGCTGAACCAACGGCGCTTCCTCTCCCCCGGCTTTCCTTATACTTATAAAGTATATTATCTAGGAACTCTCGGGAGAAGGTTTTTTTACGGACACTAGGCGGGAATTATGGTAGGAGTACAGAAATGCCACTCTTGAGAAGGGCAATAAGGGCTCACTAATGGAACTATATTATATATATAGCACAAAGCAAAGGCTTAAGCTAGACTAAGGTAGCTGATCACTCATATGTTCATGTTGAGGTGGGAAACCATCCCTGGAACCAGTTTCACTCCTATACTACGGGTAGACTGATCGATCCCCTTTATGGACTTCAAAAATGCTACTCATCTAACCGCGTGGGTAATCCGTAAAGAACTATAAGTATAAGGTGGTGCGGGTGAAGTTGATTACCTCTTCTTTTTCTTTATTAGAAAAGCTTTCAATCAATAGCCAAATCCACCGGATAAGAGAATATATAGGGATTATCAAACACAACTGGAGAATGCTTTTTCTACAAGTTCCAAGGTGGGAATCCTCTTTTGATTGAACAGAGGTATCTGACTCGGATGAAGCATACGAATCATCCGACACAGACACAAGGGAAGAAAGATCCAAAGAAGCAGATGTGAGCCTATGACCGTCCCCTTTCTAAAGCTGAGTATCTAGCTGATTTATTGTTATAAAATGGGGGCAGAATCGTCGAAGAGACACTTAAGCACCTCACCTGCCAAAAGTGTATATCCGAATCAACTCATTTTAGGGCAGATAAATTTAACCATTTTTAATGCAGTCTCCCCAAGGCTTTTTGAATATGGTGTTTTTACGACCTGTCAATCGCCTTATGCTTAGAGCAGCAGTTGGCAAGCTTTGAGCATTGAGCAAGAAAGACCCTGTCTTCAAAGGAAATTCCGACTATATAGGAAGCGATCTCATCTCCCTCATTAAAGGGTGGGATCATAAGAAGCTTCTTTATGACCTGCCGATCACTCTTTGAGAACAATAACCTTACCTGGGGAACTCTTTTTGTATATTAATATACGATCAACTGCCCTTAGATGAGAAGTGATTGGAGAGTGCATAAACTGACTCAGAATAGTCACAGCATATTGAAGATGCAGTTCCTAGTGAGTGAGAGATAAAGAAGCTTACCAACAACCCTCTTTTACAACATAGCCTTATCATTCTCGGAGAGAAGCTCCCCCTCAAATTCACTCAAGTTATGATTCGCTACTCCGAACTATATATGTAATGTACTATATTCTCTAGATTTGCTTTTATAGTGCTACTTTACCTTGAAACCTTGTTCAAGCCGGTATTAAAATTTAATAAGTATTAAGTAAGTGAAGTGGTGAATTGGCCATTGGAAAGGAGGAGCGGCTTTTAGTAGAAGAAAAAGACAAGTAGATATCGGCAAAGATAGATAAGGGGATCAGCGCTATGAGATAAAAAGACGGGGGCGGTATGTCCAGCACTAACGGTATGTCTCCTTCCATTCGCTGGTCAACCTATACACGGTCTCAAAGTCAGTTATATAATCTAATTTTATCTTTATTTCTATATAATAATAGCCTGGGGGTCATTTATCTATCATAAATAGTGTTCGATATCGCCTCTGTGTGATTCATCCTAAGTAGCTAGCTGAATCGGAAACCTCTGCTTACGCGCATGCGTGGTTATGTTCGGCGGCTCGGCAGCCCGCTCCTGGTGGTAGCCATTGGGGCCTAAGTTAGCGAAAGGGATGAACCAGGCTACCAGTTTAGCTACTGCGTTCCAGTACTAAGCCGATAGTCGTTATCGATCTACAGGATCGGTAAGCAGCACATGGGATTAGACGTCTACTAGGAATAGTAGATGCATCTTGAGAGGACGTTACGGGCGGGCACTAGGTGCTGTGTATGGAAAATGCCGCCAGCACAGCTCTCCTTCTAGTTCTAAACCAATGGTGCCATGTTCCGCCGGGCAGAGGCTGACTGCAGGGAGGAGAGCTAGCCGACGGTGGCTCCATACGGGGGATAACGGTTCTTCTTAGCAAAAGTTGGAACAACAAACAGGAAAGACACATTGGGTCATTCGGTCACTACCTCGTATGCCCTCCCCTAGTTTAAGATAAGGGTTCAGAGTTCGGAAGCGGATTCAGCTCAGCAAACTATCTTGCCTTCGTGATCAGCTGCTCCTTGGGACCGGTAAATAGTCCTTATTTGACTTCAAGCTTAGTAAGGTTCATTTATTCATTCTTGGATATGATTCTATTCTCTGATCGGATAAGCCGGATTAGTCTTTGACGTCAAAGTTTCAGAGACAGTAGAAGGTTGCTCAATGAATCGGGGGCAGACTCATAAAGACCTCAAAGAAGTTGCTGGCTGCCGACCAGAGTAAGCTTCCAGCTTTTTCAGAGAATGAAGTTGGAGCTATCAACTTTCATGGTGACGAGATTTGGGATAGAGATAGATGACATAGGTCGAGATTAGAGAAAGAAGAGGGGCGATTGCAGAACAAGAAGAGCGATGAAATGAAGGCTTTCGCTTTACAACGATAGGGCTTTAGAGGTACCGAGCCTCTTGTGCTCTAGCCTAGAGTGAACATTCCTCGAAGAAAAACCTTAGAGAAAGATGCTACTACCGAGCCATACCCTAGCCAGTGAACCATACCGAAAAGCCATATCGAACCTAACCTTTCTACACCCAAGAAATCGTCCTCCGATCTCATTCTGAAAGACAGGCAACGGCTTTCACATCAATGGGAAAAGAAAGAAAGCAAGCTCTTTCAGTGCCCGGTCCATAAAGCATTGAAGACAAGAACGGAAAGAGCCCTCTAGTTGACTTAGCCCCCTTACTAAAAAGTCAGACAGGGAAGGGGAAGATCTCGGAGGCTACTACCAATACCTAGTGTGCTTGCGGATAGATGGCCTACCGAGCAAGCCCATACCGGAGCCAAGAAGCATACCGGGCCTACTAAGTGAAGAAGAATACCGAAGAAAAGAAGCCTGTCGAATCGAGTTCATCGACTGAGCATGACCGTAGCCTCTCATCTCGAACTACCGGGGCTGAGCAGATGCCAACAGTTTGGTGTTCGCTAGAAGAGAGATATTTTATTTAAGAGAGGTGCCCCGCGGGGAAAGCTATTCTCCTAAACCTTAGAGTCTTTTACTTGGCTAACTTGCTAGAAGTTCCGCCAGCTAGAGATATATTTTAATAGACAGGTACGTTTACTCGTCATGTACTCTATCATTTACATATAGCTTCGCGTGCTGCCCTCCTCGGCTTGAGGCTTACAGTGACTCTATTTAAGATTTAAGTCTTGATTTCTCTAAGTTATCTATCATAAGAATAGGAAAGGAACACTCTTACAGCGAATCCCTTTCTTTCATTCCTAAATAAAGTGGGGAATATACGATATATAAGTCTTGGTTAATTTCTAACTGCGGTAATAAGAGAGATTAAGGAGTCACTGTAAGAGAGGTTTAAAAGTTTTTTATTCTCTTTCTTTAGTTTCTTTTTATTCTAACC